CATTTTAAATCACGAATTGACGCGAAACTAAGGCTATTTATTGTCATTCAACCGCTACAAGATCAACAATTCCATAAGCTTGGGCCTCTGTTGCTGACATAAAAATATCTCTTTCCATGTCTTCGGATACAACCCAGAAGGGTTTCCCCGTTCTTTGTACATAAACCCTTGTCAGGGTTTCACGTAGTTTCAGCAGTTCTCCCACTTCCAGGATGAATTCTCCCGTTGCTACTTCAGAAAAAGAACCAGCGGGTTGATGGATCATTACCCTGATGATATAAGAAAAAAAAGGTTTCTCTATTTCGCATGATGAGGGGAAGATAAAAGAAAGATAAAGAATAACAAGAAAAAAGATAGAATCGAACAACCGTACGGGCATTATGCATTGCATACGGCTCTACAATAAAATTGACCCTTACCTTCAAAAAAATAGGATCGATCAGACCCCGATCGGTAAATGATCAACTTACCACCCTTCTTTTCGGAGGAATTCAAAAATACTATGATGGCTCCGTTGCTTTCTATATTTATTATATTTTTTTGTCTGTGATTTGTCTGTCATTCAGCAATCCCAAGGTTGCTTTTTTGTTTGATCAAATAAACTAAGGAAAAAAGAATCTTGTTTTTTTTTTCGCTCTATACTATAAATATTGTTAAGAGACCTCTGGTGTGAAAAAAGTTTGTGACGCTGAACTGGACTTCCGATAATAAAATAGGAAATACCTTTTTCTCATATTACTCTCTCGATACATAATCTAATGTTTTGAAAACAAAATTTCTTATATCGAATTCAAAGTGCCATGCTATTATTACTTAAATATTCATATTTCATATGGCGAAGGCATAGTCTTCTTTTTTCTCTCAAATAAAAGCCTCATTGGCGCCAAGCGTGAGGGAATGCTAGACGTTTGGTAATTTCTCCTCCGACCAGGATAAAAGATCCCATTGAAGCGGCTGATCCCATGCATATTGTCTGTACATCTGGTTGTACAAATTGCATAGTATCATAAAGAGCCACCCCCGGTATTACCCATCCGCCAGGAGAGTTTATAAACAAATACAGATCTTGGGTATCATTCTCCATACTGAGATATATCATAAGACCAATAAGTTGATTTGAGATCTCGCTATCAACCTCTTGACCTAAAAAAAGTAATCTTTCTCGATAAAGTCGGTTGATTAGGGTCAAATTGTATCCCCCCGGAACCGTACAGGCGCCTTTTGACGCATACGGTTCAAAAAAAACAAAAGAATCAATGTGTAGATTCCTATACTTTTTCTTTTTTCATAGCAAGTTCCTTCTAACTTATAATGATTTCCTTGATTTTTCACTAAACACGAGTTTGTCTTCCTTTCCTTATAACTTAACTATTAATATTAACTAGAATATAAAAAAGAATTCATTAAACTTATCCAACTAACTTTTCATTGATGGATTCTTTCATCGAGATTGAATCCAAATCACGATGTCATTTTCTTGTTCTTAAATGGGCCCCTTTAATCTTTTTAGGTTTATGCTCTACTCCGGGTAAAGATCCGCCCTATTTTTATTTGCACATATAGTACAAATGCTCCCATTACCACTTCGTTTAGTTATCCCTTCTTTTTTTTTTTCAATTCACGCATTCCGTAAAATAGTTGAAGGCTTCATGTATATTACTCAATTGATTGATTAACAGAAGAGTTTGAAATAACTTCTACTTACAAAAAAGAGATTTCTTTAAAAAAAGGAATCCTTTATGATATAAAATAGATACCACTTGGTTTTTTTAAACGGAGCCTGGATACTTCAATGTAGTAGTCCAACTAAGCCAACCATAAAATCTTCTAATTGCTAATAGTAATTCGAATCCCCCCCAAAAAGTGGATCTAATTGCACTTCACGCTCCAATTTTTTGATGATTCCATTAATCTTTCGTGGGCGAAACAGGGGATATCTCGAGTGGGGAGAAAACGGGAAAATCCCATATGGCCCAATATATCTGACAAGTCGCACTATATGTCAACCCAAGTTGCATCTTCCTCTCCAGGACTTCGAAAAGGTACTTTTGGAACACCAATAGGCATTAAATGAAAGAAAAAAGAACTAAGTACTATATTTTACTTTGATGCGGAAACGTAACAAAGCCTTTATTATTATTATTATCTATTAATATCTTTATAATATAATCTTTATAATATAATCTTTATCTTTATTATTTTATTATCTTTATAAAATAATATAATATTGTACTTTATCCTAATCATATCATATTTTATTTTATTCATAAATAAATAAGAGAAATAGAGAAAGTCAGAAAAAAATACGGTAAAAATATGACAAATAGTGTCCTCTAATGATAAACAAGTATGGGCACATTCGCTCATATAAAATGGCATTAACCCTCCCATTGCGTATTGGTACTTATCGAGTATAGAATAAATCTGCTTCTCTTTGTTCCTACGAACAATTGTTCCATTATTACCAACAGAATAGAACAAATATGAACCCTTACGTTGA